CCTGTTCCATGAATCCAATTTGCATTTCATCCGGGAAAAGCCATCTTTTTCTCAACAATGCCTTTGTCATTTGATCCAATAGTGTTCCGTTAGATAGGAACAGATTTGATAAATACTGATAACTCTCGGATAGAGTATTAGAACGGAAAGATCCATTAGATAATGAACGATTGGTTCTAAGCCATCTCTGGCGATTAATCAACAATTCGAAGTGCTTTTCTTGCGTCTTCTTGATAAACCAGCGTTTATATAGAGATGTAGGAGGATTTGTTTGGGGAGTAAGAAGCCCCTTTGACATCTCTTCATCTGCAAATAATTCTCGATCTGAAAACACAGAGACAAAGGGCTGAGTTTTGAATAGGAAAAAGAGTGGATCTGCAGGGTCCCAAATGAATTGGCTTATTCGAAAAAGGCCTTGTTCTTTGGAAGATCTATCTCGTGTCTGGTACTGCACGGTTCCACTCTGCAAGAACTCCGAATCATTCTCTTGAAGCTCATCCTCTTCATCATAAATGATCCGCTTGCCCCGAAATGACCTGGACCAATAGGGAAATCCCAATGAATTGGGCCTTTCGATACAATCAAATAGAAAGCCCCAAGGGCGCCATATTCTAGGAGCCCAAACTATGTGATTGAATAAATCCTCCTCTATCTGTTGCCGGTCGAGGGCTCCTTCTCCTTCCCCCTCTTCAAACTCCGATTCGTCTTTTTCATAGAGAAATCTCTGATCAAGGATAGAACAAGATCCATTTTGCATCATATCTAAGGGATTCCTTGGTTCGGGTCGAAGAAGCAATGTCACTCGATCCTTATCAAACTGACTGCATGTCCGTGAGGATCCCACCAGAGCGCCTTCCACTTCTAATAGGCCACGAACTAGACCAGAATCATTCTCAACGAGTCCATAAGGAGTGATCCCATTTTTTTCATCGGGTCCGGGTAGAGACCAAAGATCTTGAGTGACCGATCCGGCAGAACAACTCAAAAGATAAAGAAGTATCGTTAATTTCTTCATGCTCGTTCCAAGTTCGAAGTACCAATTGTACAAATAATAATCCACTTCGTTACATGATTTCTTTTTCATATAGATAGATATAGGATCCATGGGGCAATTACTTAAAAGTACATTTTGTGCTACAGCCCTTCCTATCTGATAGAAAAGGATCCCGTGATCCTGGACCGATCTTACCTGGGATCGCAAATCCCAAATTTGTCTATGAAGAGCGGATCTAATTGTATTAGTATCTATAATTGATTTCTTCTGTGTAATACTAATTGATAGGGCCTCATTGGTAAGTGCTACAAGATCTCGTGCATTGGAACCCATGGTTATGGACCCGAATCCATTAGTATGGAACATTTTCTTTTCCAAGTGAAATCCCCTAGTATATGAAAGAGTGAAAAAGTGCTTTCGTTGTTGTGGAATAAGAAGCCTTCGTATCTTAATGCACGTATTTAATTTATTCGGAGCTATTAGAGCGGGATCCACTTTTTGGGGAATATGAGTCGAAGCAATAACAAGAATATTTCTAGTTTCATAATCCATGGAGAGAAGGTTCACTAATAGACCTAGGGAGAAGTAATTTGACTCATTCACATCCAGATCATGAATGTTTGGAATCCATATTATGCAAGGAGACATTGCTTTTGCTAATTCGAATTGAAGGGTGATATAAAGTCGGTCTTCATCTTCAGGCATCATATCCATAGTTAGCGCATTCATGCTAGTTAGCAGTTCCAGCTCCATATCAAGGATATCGTCACTAGCATCAATATCGTCACTAGCATCAATATCGTCAATATCATCAATATCGATATCATCAAAACCTTGAGACTTGTTATCCAGGAACTTGTTCAGAAATACCGTAATGAAAGGAAGATAGGAGTTTTTCGCTAGGTATTTGACCAAATAAGATCGTCCAGTTCCTATAGAACCTATCACTAAAATACCCCTAGAGAGGGATAAGGCTAAGCGGAGCGAAAAGGGTTTTCCATGAGATGGGAAATGAAAACTATTAGCCCCACACGCAGTTTGTGAATAAGTGATTGTCTGATAATGAGCAAGGAATATCCGTCTTTCTGCTAAAGAGGATGTATTGAACTCATAATTCATTAGATACTTTTTATGAATGTCAACTAAGTATCGTAAGTAAATTGCTCCCGGTTGTTCAATCATTTGATAACCAGAGTCATTCTTTGATAAATGATCACTATGAGTCAGACTCAATAAAATTTGATCAATCCTTTTTTCTGTCGTTAAGGTGGAGAACTGAACCAAGAATTCTCTTTTTTCATCATCAATCGAATCACTGTTTGCAACCCAGGATTCTATTTTATCATCAATCCAGTCTCCGTTCACGTTTTTTCTTTTTCTTATCAACGAATAGATCTCTTTACTTGTATGACTTAGATGTCTCGTATTTCTCGAAAAAGTGATTCGATTGATGGGATTTGGTATGATACTTATGAGATCGATGATATCGATGAGATTGATATTCAA